CTGGGTGGAATAAAATATATGACGGGGTTACCCGATATTGTAATAATCGTTGATCAGCAAGAAGAATATACGGCTCTTAGAGAATGTATCACTTTGGGAATTCCAACGATTTGTTTAATCGATACAAATTGTGACCCCGATCTCCCAGATATTTCAATTCCAGCGAATGATGACGCTATAGCTTCAATCCGATTAATTCTTAACAAACTAGTATTTGCGATTTGTGAGGGTCGTTCTAGCTATATAAGAAACCTTTCCTTTGATTAATAATAAGAAAATTAGAACTCCATAGATTTCTGGATTCGCTTATTATTCCCTAATCTCAAAAAGAGATAAAAAAATGGGCGATTATGTGATTAGTTGGTATACAAAATAGAATCTAGAATTCGGTTGAATCAAAATAATTTATTTTATTAAAGTTCTATTTCTGTCAGAGGGCAATATGAATGTTCTATCATCTTCCATCACCACACTAAAAGTTTTATACGATATATCCGGTGTGGAAGTAGGCCAACATCTCTATTGGCAAATAGGGGGGTTACAAGTCCATGCCCAAGTACTTATTACTTCTTGGGTTGTAATTGCTATCTTATTAGGTTCTGCCACTCTAGCTGTTCGGAATCCACAAACCATTCCGACTGATGGTCAGAATTTCTTCGAATATGTTCTTGAATTCATTCGCGACGTGAGCAAAACTCAGATTGGAGAAGAATACGTTACTTGGGTTCCCTTTATTGGAACGCTCTTTCTATTTATATTTGTTTCTAATTGGTCAGGGGCTCTTTTACCTTGGAAAATCATAGAGTTACCTCATGGGGAGTTAGCCGCACCCACAAATGATATAAATACTACGGTTGCTTTAGCTTTACTCACGTCATTGGCATATTTTTATGCGGGTCTTAGTAAAAAAGGATTAGGTTATTTCGGTAAATACATTCAACCAACCCCAATCCTTTTACCCATTAACATCTTAGAAGATTTCACAAAACCTTTATCACTTAGTTTTAGACTTTTCGGGAATATATTAGCTGATGAATTAGTAGTTGTTGTTCTTGTTTCTTTAGTACCTTTAGTAGTTCCTATACCGGTTATGTTTCTTGGATTATTTACAAGTGGTATTCAAGCTCTTATTTTTGCAACTTTAGCTGCGGCTTATATAGGAGAATCTATGGAGGGTCATCATTGACTAGTTTTGAACTATGTTTTTGCTTAGCTTAGCCCAAGTCAATGTATGCCTGTCTCAAGATACTATACTTAATACTATACTTAAGAAAAATAAACATCCAAAGTATGGTATATTACGAGCTAGAATCTAGAGTAATCGCAAATAAAGATTATGATATGAGCGAATTGTTGGAAAAATGGGAAAAAGATCTTTTTCCCATTTTACTGGTTTGGCCCTTTTATCTTTACCTTCCTCAATTAATATTCTAGATTGTTCAGCCAATTTCAATAGTAAATCTAAATATTAATGATTTCGATTTTCGGTGTTGTATCCCATGTGCTGAGAACTAAAAGGGAAAAAAAGTTTTTGTTAGGAGAGGGGTTCAATTAGATATATGGAATCTAATGGCTCTAAGCGAACTTTTGTGGATGTTTCAAAGCAAATTTATAGAATCCGATTGAATCTAAGATACGAATCGTTGGTTTACATTATGTAACAAAGGCATGTATATGTGATAATTGACTAGTTATATATGAACTCGAGATATATATAATTTGCCCTACTCCGGACCTGGCTTTCAAATAGAAGTCTTTTCCTTTAGTCTGGTCTATGGCTGTGAATTGAATGAATAAGAATAAGGAGATTAAATTGAAATAAAGACAAATAACGACGAACTCAAAGAATGATTCGGAATAGTTAAGTCCTAATTCTTGGTTGTATCATTAACCATTTTTTTTTTATTTTTTGCGAGGAACTTCTCATGAATCCATTGATTTCTGCCGCTTCCGTTATTGCTGCTGGATTGGCCGTAGGGCTTGCTTCTATTGGACCTGGAGTTGGTCAAGGTACTGCTGCGGGTCAAGCTGTAGAAGGTATTGCGAGACAGCCCGAGGCGGAGGGAAAAATACGAGGTACTTTATTACTTAGTCTAGCTTTTATGGAAGCTTTAACAATTTATGGGCTGGTTGTAGCATTAGCGCTTTTATTTGCGAATCCTTTTGTTTAGTTTAACCGAAAAATACTGTAAGTATTTTTTAACTTTAAATTGCCACTTGCCCTTTAAAATTATAGCAAGATTTTACTCCTACAATTCTTCGTTGAGACAATAACTCTGGGAAGGACTGATGTGAGATTTGAGATATAGCCTGATACCTAATTATAACCTAATTCTAATTAAGTATCATTCTTATTGGGAATTTCAATTGCAAAAAAAAAAGAGGGCGGGACGTGATACAAAAAGAACTCTGTTCTATTTTTTTAGTCTATCTATAAGGGGAGATCATATGAAAAATGTAACTGATTCTTTCCTTTCCTTGGGTCACTGGCCATCCGCCG